TTGGATGGGTTACTTTTTATTGGCATTGGAAGCACATCACATTATGGCAGGGTAACGTTTCACAGTTTAATGAATCTTCCACTTATTTGATGGGCTGGCTAAGAGATTATTTATGGTTAAACTCTTCACAACTTATCAACGGATATAACCCTTTTGGTATGAATAGTTTATCGGTCTGGGCGTGGATGTTCTTATTTGGACATCTTGTTTGGGCTACTGGATTTATGTTTTTAATCTCCTGGCGTGGATATTGGCAGGAATTGATTGAAACTTTAGCATGGGCTCATGAACGCACACCTTTGGCCAATTTGATTCGATGGAGAGATAAACCTGTGGCCCTTTCCATTGTGCAAGCAAGATTGGTTGGATTAGCCCATTTTTCTGTAGGTTATATATTCACTTATGCAGCTTTCTTGATTGCCTCTACATCGGGAAAATTTGGTTAATTTTTCAATGTGTTATATTCACGGTAATATCATTTCTTTCGATGGAGAGACGGCCCCTTTTTTCTATTTCTACAACTAGGATTTGACTTGTATCAACTAATAGGACCTGAACCATTATGGCAAGAAAAAGTTTGATTCAGAGGGAAAAGAGGAGGCAAAAGTTGGAACAGAAATATCATTTGATTCGGCGATCCTCAAAAAAAGAAATAAGTAAAGTTCCATCATTGAGCGACAAATGGGAAATTTATGGGAAGTTACAATCCCCACCACGAAATAGTGCACCTACACGCCTTCATCGCCGTTGTTTTTCGACCGGAAGGCCGAGAGCTAACTATCGCGACTTTGGACTATCCGGCCACATACTTCGTGAAATGGTTCATACATGTTTGTTGCCAGGAGCAACCAGATCAAGTTGGTAAGGATTAACCTTTCATTTATACGGTCGATGATCAGAAAGGGCCCCTTTACCATTCTGTATAAATGTACTATTCTATTTGTACAGATAAGGTAAAGGGGCTCGTTCAATCCTTGTTTGTCTATTAGTTTTTACTAAGTCTCTTCGTCTCTTCAGCGCGGGGTAGAGCAGTTTGGTAGCTCGCAAGGCTCATAACCTTGAGGTCACGGGTTCAAATCCTGTCTCCGCAATATCTTTTTATTTTATCCAATATTTTAGGGTTTGGCTCAACTAGGAATACCTCCCCTTGGGGGGAGGAAAGGGAAAAAAGAGGGGATAGACTCACTACACTATCACGACCAACTATACCCAATCCTTTAGCATATTCAAAATATTACTTTATCTTGATCTTGGGCGGATAGCGGGAATCGAACCCGCATCTTCTCCTTGGCAAAGAGAAATTTTACCATTCGACTATATCCGCATTTTTTGTTCCTGATACACAATATATCCACACATATATGATAATATATACCCGGTTCATATTTGTGCAGTGTCAGGCCGGAGACTCTCTTTAGAGTGAAATTCTTTTTCTCATTTTTGAATCCAAAATCGAATTCATTGTAGTTTTTTTCATCCAAGAAGTTTGACCCCCCCTAATTTTCTTTTTTTTCGGTAATAATGGGGGGGAGTCATTTCGGTTTTGGATCTGGGATGGATAGGTTCAAGAGATGAGAGAATTAAGGATACCGACCAGAAAGACTAACCCAATCCATAATGATGTACCAGAAAATACAACATTTTTGTTACTCGACCAACCATCCGGAGAAGCAAATACGACGGGTACGCTAATCAATAAGATTGATGAAGTAGCAATTAATGCAAAAACAGCCAATTGGAAAACAAGAGTCATGCTTTTAATCCTCCAAGATACCAACAAATACACTATACCATTTGATCCCTCTATTAGCCAAAAAATTGTAAGAAAATACATCATCAAGGGATTTTAGTTTACCTGCACTTATTACTACCCCTTTGACCACTCTATTCATACATGGAGTCGTGGGAAATGGAATTTTTGATTTCACAAATTTTTATTTGACAAATAGGAATGCTGGATTCTATATATAATACGGATAGATAGATCGGTAGATTCACACCTGAGATCTTTCTACCGGTAGGAGTGGTATCCATCCCCTATGGCCATGTTCTATTCGGAGGAATAAAATAAAAATGGTCTTTCGGAGAGATGGCTGAGTGGTTGATAGCCCCGGTCTTGAAAACCGGTATAGTAAAGAATTATCGAGGGTTCGAATCCCTCTCTCTCCTTTTTTTTGCTCAGTAAATAGAATTCTTTCTATTGATTTTGCCCGGATTGGTATCATAAAGAAAGGGGAATGGCTCGGCTATCCCACCTAGCCAAGCCAGAAAAAATAGAAAAATAGATTAGATAGAAATGAGTTGAAAAAAAAAAGGAATAATTTTTAATTATAACCGGATCCCAATATGGATGATGGAATCAAAGTGATTCCTACTTCAATTCAAGCATTGGATCTCCTGTCTCATCTCAATTAAGAGGGGTCATGGAAAGAACAGGTTCAAAATCGCGATCAATTCCTTTTTCAAATCCTGCTGCAGCTGCACGAGCCCTTCCCGCATG